ACGAATAACCAACCTGCAATGAATAAGGAAGGTATAGTAATGCTATGAATGACCCAGTATCGAATACTGGTAATAATATCAGCAAAAGAACGCTCTCCCGTGCTTCCAGACATGCCGAGCTCCACATATTCTATTCAGTCAAAGGGGATCGATTCTGTAAAAGATCAGATGAGATCAGTAAAGTCACTGAAACAAAATCTTTGTGAGATCGTCAATATAGTACCGATGGTGTTTTTAGAGTAGACCAAATCAGTATAGCTATCCTTCTTATGACATAGCAACGCAATTTTAATCAGTATCGAATCAAAGCGCTAGACTTTTTCTTCCTTTCTTATTGCTTGTCGATGTAAAATATACCCCATATCTCGATAAAAAATTCCTAAAATTTCTGTAGTATAAGGCTTTTTCATTATTGAATTCGGACTTAGAAACTGAGGATCAAGTGAAATGTGGGGGTAGTTTCTACTAATTCATGAAAGAGATTATCATATTCTCACAATTCAATTAGATGCGAAATCTAGAAATTTCCTGTTTGGAGTTGTAGAAGAGATTGTTTTTTGTTGTAATCCCGTTTCATTTTAAGGAATTGATTGATCGTCCAGTAACAAGTAAGAGCAGTAGATAGTATTCAATGAAAGAAAAAGAGTAAAGAATAAAAGAATTGTAATCAATATTCGTGATGCACGCATTCTTGTATTCGATTAGCTACAAAGGTTCTTTCTTCACCTAACTACAAAGATGAAGCTTTATAATATGGAAGTAGAACCTAGAAAGGAAAAGATAATAGGAATTACGAGTCTTAAAATCTAACAAAATAAAGATTTCATTTTTTGAGTGATCATATGATGCCTTTTTTCTTTTTATTCGAAATATTATTTGAATGGAACCACTACTGATACTGAAATCTAATGAGTTAAAATGAAAGTCAAGGGCGTTATAAGGTCACTATTCGTTCTAAAATAAAAAATGGATGGGTTCGATACAATTCAAAAATAAAAGAAAAGATCAAAATAGAAATGATTTTCAAATTTGACTCCATGGTAATTCAAGGGGAGTTTTATTTTTGAATAAAGTTAGACAGTTCTTATTATTTTATTAGTTCACTCAAGAATTTTTCAATGCATCTGTTGATTCGGATGTACAGGATAAGTAAATGGCACAGATGAGGAATCTATTTATTTTTCTACTTCTGTTATTCTATCTTTATTAGTGCCGTCTATCATGATAATGACTGATGAATCCAAAACTTTCAATTGGCCCTTTTTGGTATTCTCGTATCTGTCAAAAATGAAAACTTAGGTAAGTGTTTTATAAACATATGTATAAAAATAACATATTTCATTTAGCCCTTTATATGTCTACTATAACTAGTTATTTTGGTTTTTTATTAGTAGCTTTAACTATAACCTCAGCTTTATTTATTGGTATGAGCAAGATACGACTTATTTGAAATTAATTAAATGAGCAATTCATAAAAAGAAATCTTTCTGCGGTATTCCATGTATTCTATAGTCCCTTACCCTGTGTCAATTATGGGTCATTGAGATTCACGAGAAATTTTGATTAATATTTAGGGATAGATATTACCTTCCGTTTTCCCCTTCCAAACAAATTGAAATGATTGAAGTTTTTTTATTTGGAATCGTGTTGGGTCTAATTCCTATTACTTTGGTTGGATTATTCGTAACTGCATATTTACAATACAGACGTGGTGATCAGCTGGACCTTTGATTAATTAACATCTCTTTTTTTTATTTTGATTGACCTCCTTTAATTTCAAATTTAGTTCGCAGGAGGTCAAATTCAGATTGTTGCTCAAGTTAGTGAAGTTATTTCAGCTCCACGCTCTGTAGGATTTGAACCTACGACATTGGGTTTTGGAGACCCACGTTCTACCGAACTGAACTAAGAGCGCTTTTTTATTACATTATTACAATAGATAAGACTCTAATGAAAAGGGTTCTTTTTGTAACCCCAATACATATTGCATGCATATACTATGATATATTATATAGCATCATAAAATCAAAATCATTATGTCCAATTTTAATCGATCTCAATGGATCTCTCCTTGCTGCTCATAGAAAAAGTCATATAAAATAGGGATGACAGGATTTGAACCTGTGACATTTTGTACCCAAAACAAACGCGCTACCAAGCTGCGCTACATCCCTTTCAATTGGTCTACAGTGTCAGTGTAGAGAATCCCTGTCTTCTTTTCCAGATCGTTATTTCTTCCATTGATATATACAATTTATCTTTCTATTTCTGCTTTTTGGTCTCATTTCATATAATAATAAATTATATACATATGAAACTCGCTGTAAAAAAAATGAATAGTTTTCGGGAATGTTCGGGAAGAAAGGGACCTATTTTTTTGTTTTCAGAGAAAGAAAATCTATCTACCAGATCATTGTACATTTCAATTTGAATTATTAGGGATTCCGCGTATAAATACAAGCAGTCCTTAACTACATATATATATCTGATCATATATGTATTACCCTTAATGCATTTATTGAAATGCATTTCAATAAAAATAAAGAAGGAGGATTTTCAATGCGAGATCTAAAAACTTATCTTTCCACAGCACCGGTACTAAGTACTCTATGGTTTGGATCTTTAGCGGGTCTATTGATAGAGATCAATCGTTTTTTCCCGGATGCGTTGATATTCCCCTTTTTTTCATTTTAGTTATTGACATGAAAAGTAGTGAAGAAGGTTAGAAATACAATACCTCTCCCCCTCTTTCCTCCCCTTTTTCCCTTTTAGTTTGAAAATCGGGGAGGAAAGAGAAAGAATAAAAGTGGATTCGACTTTAGCGAAATTCGGATTCAGACTCGAATTAGATTAATAATATAATAGAGGGACAGGGGAAATGTAAATATGGATCTAGACGGAACAACACAGTATCGTATAAGATATTTCACTTCAATATTGTGATACGAATAAAAAGATAGTTAAAAACCTTTGTATTACTTTTTTTTTAATTTACTATTCTCTATTGAAAATCTTTTATAATAGGATTTCGAGTTAGTAACTTCTATTTTTTTTGTTCCCTTATTCGTTTCGGATTGAAAATAGAAGAGTTGAGTAAATCAAGAATTCAAAGGAGGTTCATGGCCAAAGGCGGTAAAGGTGCCCGAGTCACAGTTATTTTGGAATGTACTGGTTGTATCCGAAAGGATGTTAATAAGGAATCAACAGGTGTTTCCAGATATATTACTCAAAAGAATCGACACAATACGCCTAGTCGATTGGAATTGCGAAAATTCTGTCCCTATTGTTTCAAACATATGATTCATGGGGAGGTAAAGAAATAGATTAAACAAGCGCTTGCGTATCACCCTGTCAAATAACCGGAAAAAATGACATCATTATCTTTATCTAATATAGAATGTTCTATATATAATATAACATATAACAAATATAAACAAATCCTATTTCTTAATTTGAATTCATTTTAATCTGTCCGTAATTAGGATTTTCGGGATAAGGAATAAACAAACTATGGATAAACCCAAACGACTTTTTCTTAAATCCAAGCGATCTCTTCATAGGCGGTTGCTCCCAATTCGATCGGGAGATCGAATTGATTATAGAAACATGAGTTTAATTAGTCGATTTATTAGTGAACAAGGAAAAATATTATCTAGACGCGTGAATAGATTGACCTTGAAACAACAACGATTGATTACTATTGCTATAAAACAAGCCCGTATTTTATCTTCGTTACCCTTTCTTAATAATGAGAAACAATTTGAAAGAGCTACGTCGACCACTAGAACTATAGGTCTTGGAACCAGAAAAAAATAGGCCTACTCTTCAATTGAATCAAAATTACAATCCGAACTCAACCGCCGATTGATGTCTTATTCGAAAATCCAGATTTGAGTGTCGTAAGAAAAAAATAGAAAACCAAAGCTTTTTATTGAACGTGTTCATTCATTTTGAATACTTTTCATATTTTAAGCCTATTTTATCATACTAATCCACTTTCCCGGAGTTATTTCTCCGGGGAACTCCGTTGTTTAAATCATTCCGGCGTATTTTTTCCACTCTCCTTATTTTATGATCTCATTGAAAATCATATAAAGACAGTTCCTATTTGATATAGCTATTTGCGCCAGTATTTTACGATTAAGAAGCAATTGTCTCTTGTGCAGATCATTTATAAAAAAATGATAACTATAAGATACCCTACTTCCTCGAATTACTGCGTTTATCCGAGCGATCCACAAACGACGAAAGTCTCTTTTTTGTCTATCTCTATCCCGATGGGCCGAAACCAAAGCTCTTATTTTCTGTTGAGTAATAGTTCGAGTAAGCCTTGAATGAGCCCCTCGAAAGCTTGATGCAAATAAACGAATTTTTGTTCTACGTCTCCGAGCTACATATCCTCGTCTAATTCTGGTCATTGACTAAATGAAACTTTGATGAATAACTAATTCATTTCTTTTCTTTCAGTTATTCTTTTCCCCCTTCTCTATTAATAACAAAACGGATTTTTCCAATGTATAAAATAAAAATTCCAACAGCTTTTGCTACTATAACCTTCCCCTCCCAACCACGATATTTTTATTTTCTTTTTTCTAGGCATTTCACCCCCGAATAAGAAATTGTATTGATATTCGGTGTCAAAAATAGATATATAAATGGATAAAGAAATGGTGGGTTCCATCGTTTCTATGGCTACTTCTTAAATTAAACGGTGAGGTCCTCTCTATACACCGGAGCCTCTTCCCTTCCATTTAATCAAGGTTATTGATAACTTGTACAGTTCACATTCTTTGGCTCTACCTATGAATTATCCAGTAATAGGTCTTTTACAATGAGATCTACTTAATATAGTCACGGTATTTAATTATGGAGGTTAGCTAGGTAGTTGACCCTGTTAGTCCGTCCGTTCTTGCACGCGTGAGAGCATCATCCTTTTTTTTACTTTTAAATAGGATTTCCTCCGCTTAATGGAATAACTATTTGCTACCAATGGAGAATTGCTTCTTAGCTTAAATTGAGGTGATTGGATTTTCACCAACGGAAAACCATAAATTTCATACACAAACAATAAGGATATGATAGAATTTTTGATTTTTAGATATGGAGTTCTTCTATTCACCGGTATTGATCATTGAGACTGTAAAATCTTTTTCTTTTGTCCCAGACTATGTAATGTATGATCTGAACGAGTCGCACATACACCTTAGTACATGTTCCTCGGCGCTGAGGGCATCCCCGAAGAGCGGGGGATTTCGTGACATTTCGAATTGGCTGTCTTGTGTTTCTAATAAGTTGTTTAATAGTTGGCATGCTGAATCGTATCCATAATGAGCTGGTTTAGATCGATCCTAACCGGATGATTATGAATTACTTCTAGTTAATAGAATTTTAAACCCAGTAAAAGGATAAAATCTCAAATCATGGGATTTGTGTGAAATTCCTGCTATTTTCATTCAGCCGCTACAAGATCAACAATTCCATGAGCTTGGGCTTCTGTTGCTGACATAAACACATCCCTTTCCATGTCTTCGGATACAACCCATAAAGGTTTACCCGTTCTTTGTACATAAACCTGTGTCAGGGTTTCGCGCAGTTTCAGTAGTTCTTCCGCTTCCAGGATAAATTCTACTGTTTGTGCTTCAAAATAAGAACTGGCAGGTTGATGGATCATTACCCTGATGATATGACATAATAAACAGTTCCTTTGTTTCTCATGATGAGTCAAAAAAATAGATGAAAGAATAAGAAGAAAAAAGATAGAATTGAACAACCGTACAGGCATCTTTTGCACATTGCATACGGCTCTACAATGGAATTTACTTTTATTTTACCTTCCATTGAAGAAAGATAAAAATAGGATCTATCGGATCCAAATCGGTAAATTTTCCAATTACCGCCCTTACTTTCTTTTATTTTTCCGATTAAAAAAAAAAAATACTATGATGGCTCTGTTGCTTTATATATTTATTTCGTCTGTGATTCAGCAATCCCAAAGTTTCTTTTTGATCCAATCAAATAAAAAAAGGAAAAAGAAAATCTTCTTGTTTTTTTTCGTGCTCTTTCATAACATAAAGATTGTTAAGAGCCTTCCGGTGTGAAAACAAAAAAGAGTTTGTGACGTTGAAATGGACTTCCGATAGATAAACCCGGAAATATCCTTTACTTTATCTCATACTACTCTCTCGATACATAATTTGATGTTTAAGAAAAAGAATAAATAAATTTCTCATATCGAATTCAAAGTGCCATGCTATTATTACTTAATATTCCTATTTCATATGGCGAAGGCATAGTTTTCTTTTTTTCTCAACTCAAATAAAATAAAAAACTCATTGGCGCCAAGCGTGAGGGAATGCTAGACGTTTGGTAATCGCTCCTCCGACCAGGAGAAAAGATCCCATTGAGGCGGCTAATCCCATACATATTGTCTGTACATCTGGTCGCACAAATTGCATAGTATCATAAATAGCTACTCCGGGTATTACCCATCCACCAGGAGAGTTTATAAATAAATAAAAATCTTTGGTATCATTCTCTATACTGAGATATACCATCAGACTAATAAGTTGATTCGAGATCTCATTATCAACCCCTTGACCTAAAAAAAGTAATCTTTCTCGATAAAGTCGGTTGATTAGGATCAAATTGTATCGCTTAGGAACCGTACATGCACCTTTTGCTGCATACGGTTCAAAAAAATATGGAAAAAATCAATGTGTAGATTCCAGTCCCCTTTCTTTTTTCATAGCGGGTTCTTTCGAATTTTTAACGAAGGCACTTTTTCTTCCATCTTTCAAGAAAGATGAGTTTTAGCCCCTTTTTCTATAATATAAATAATATAAAAAGAATTCGCTAAACTTATCGAACTAACTTTTCATTGATGTATTGTTTCACCGATATCCAATCCAAATCACGATGTCATTTTCTTGTTCCTGAATGGGCCGCTTCAATTCTTTCTTTTAGGTTTATGCTCTACTCCGGGTAAAGATTTGCCCGATTTCGATTTGCATATATAAGGCAAATGCCCCTAATACCACTCCTTTTTGTTTTGCTACGCCTTTCTTTTTTCAATTCCTTTTTAGAAACAGGAATCCTTTATGATATAAATAGTAATAATAGATATATTTCCAATTGGATTTTTCTAAACGGAGCCTGGATACTTCATTTTATTGGTCCAACCAAACCAACCATAAATTTTTTAAATTCTTATTGATAATATTAATTTGAATACTCCCCAAAAATGGATCTAATTGTACTTCACGCTCCAAATTTTCGATGATGCAATCAATCGTTTTGGGGTGAAACAGAGGATATCTCGATCGGGGGAGAGAACGGGGAAATCCCATATGGCCCAAGATATCTGACAAGCCGCACTATATGTCAACCCAAGTCGAATATTCCTCTCCAGGAATTCGAAAAGGTACTCTTGGAACACCAATAGGCATGAAATGCAAAAAAAGAATTAAGTACTCTATTTCACTTTGATGTGGAAACGTAACAATGGGGTTATTGTCTTCATAATATCGGCCTTTTTGATATTTTATCTGTTGATTCGAAAAGTTCAGAAAGATAAATGAAGACAAAATGAGTCCAAATAAAGTCAAATTCTTACGAATAGGTCCTTCTAATGATGAACAAGTATGGACGTATTCGCGCATAGACAGCGGTATTAACCCCCATTGCATATTGGTACTTATCGGGTATAAAATAAATCTGCCTCTCTTTGTTCCTACGAACAGAATAGAACAAAACGAACCCCTGTTCCGAGATAATCGACTGAGAGGGCGAGGTCCCTAGTATGGTCTTTTCCAATGCAATAAAGTTACATAGTGTCTATTTTTCTTTGATAAAGAGGTATTTCCATGGGTTTGCCTTGGTATCGTGTTCATACCGTCGTATTGAATGATCCCGGTCGGCTACTTTCTGTCCATATAATGCATACAGCTCTGGTTTCTGGTTGGGCCGGTTCGATGGCTCTCTATGAATTAGCAGTTTTTGATCCCTCTGATCCCGTTCTTGATCCAATGTGGAGACAAGGTATGTTTGTTATACCCTTCATGACTCGTTTAGGAATAACCAATTCATGGGGTGGTTGGAGTATCACAGGGGGGACTATAACGAATCCGGGTATTTGGAGTTACGAAGGCGTGGCCGGAGCACATATTGTATTTTCGGGCTTGTGCTTCTTGGCAGCTATCTGGCATTGGGTATATTGGGATCTAGAAATATTTTGTGATGAACGTACAGGAAAACCCTCTTTGGATTTGCCCAAGATCTTTGGAATTCATTTATTTCTCTCAGGAGTGGCTTGCTTTAGTTTTGGTGCATTTCATGTAACCGGCTTGTATGGTCCCGGAATATGGGTTTCCGATCCTTATGGGCTAACGGGAAAGGTACAACCTATAAACCCATCGTGGGGTGTGGAGGGTTTTGATCCTTTTGTTCCCGGAGGAATAGCCTCGCATCATATTGCAGCAGGGACGTTGGGCATATTAGCGGGTCTATTCCATCTTAGTGTCCGTCCGCCCCAACGTCTATACAAAGGATTACGTATGGGCAATATTGAAACGGTCTTGTCCAGTAGCATTGCTGCTGTCTTTTTTGCAGCTTTTGTTGTTGCTGGAACTATGTGGTATGGTTCAGCAACTACTCCGATCGAATTGTTTGGCCCCACTCGTTATCAATGGGATCAGGGATACTTTCAGCAAGAAATATATCGAAGAGTTGGTGCTGGGCTAGCCGAAAATCAAAGTTTATCAGAAGCTTGGTCTAAAATTCCTGAAAAATTAGCCTTTTATGATTATATCGGCAATAATCCGGCAAAAGGGGGATTATTCAGAGCGGGCTCAATGGACAACGGGGACGGAATAGCTGTTGGATGGTTAGGACACCCTATCTTTAGAGATAAAGAAGGGCGGGAACTTTTTGTACGCCGTATGCCTACTTTTTTTGAAACATTTCCAGTCGTTTTGGTAGACGGAGACGGAATTGTTAGAGCCGATGTTCCTTTTAGAAGGGCAGAATCGAAGTATAGTGTCGAACAAGTAGGTGTAACTGTTGAATTCTATGGTGGCGAACTCAATGGAGTCAGTTATAGTGATCCTGCTACTGTGAAAAAATATGCTAGACGTGCTCAATTGGGTGAAATTTTTGAATTAGATCGTGCTACTTTGAAATCCGATGGTGTTTTTCGTAGCAGCCCGAGGGGTTGGTTCACTTTTGGCCATGCTTCGTTTGCTCTGCTGTTCTTTTTCGGACACATTTGGCATGGTGCTAGAACTTTGTTCAGAGATGTTTTTGCTGGTATTGACCCAGATTTGGATGCTCAAGTGGAATTTGGAGCATTCCAAAAACTCGGAGATCCAACTACAAGAAGACAAGTAGTCTGATACAACACTACTCGGGTATCTTTCGCTTCTATTTTTTGGGAGGGAGAGGGGTTGACATAGGTAGGGTACCAGAGAACTCTTTATCTGAATCACTGCCTTTCTTTGATTCTTGTTCTTTCCTTATCCGAAAGATGATCTCAAATAAACAGGTATGGAAGCTATAATTTTAAACTAGGATCGAATCTATGGAAGCATTGGTTTATACATTTCTTTTAGTCTCGACTCTAGGAATAATATTTTTCGCTATCTTTTTTCGAGAACCACCTAAAGTTCCAACTAAATTAAAAAGATGAAATGATTTTTCATTATTTCAATTGACGCAATGAGCCTCCCAGTATTGGGAGGCTCGTTGCGTCAACTAGTCCCCGTGCTCTTCGAATGGATCTCTTAGTTGTTGAGAGGGCTGCCCAAAAGCGGTATATAAAGCGTACCCAGTAAAACTTACAAGTAAACCAGATATAGAGATGGCGACTAGGGTTGCTATTTCCATTGTTATATAATTTCAAGACCATAATGGATCTATGATAAAACCATTTATTTACAACGGAATGCTATACAAAGTCAACAGATCTCAATGAATACACTAGGATTTATGGCTACACAAACTGTTG